ACCTTCAGAAGAAAAAATACCGCCTATCATTTCTGAAAGGTAACTATCTCGGTTTCGTATAGAAATTTATATAGAATCTTTGAAAAAGACTTTCCTTCCTAAGAAAGAAAAGACTTACTATCTTTGGGATCTGATCCTACACCGCTGCTCACGACTTTAGTAGATCGACTCTATTACATAAGTGGATTCCTAATTTTTATCTCACATCATGATATAAGTGCGCAGTTATTATTTATTGTATCAACCTCAAACCTCGCTAATTGATCTTTACGGTGCTTCCTCTACCAATTAGATCTTTTTTTATCCATAGAAAAAGTAGCTAGGTATATCTATTCTTCATATCATATTTCAACTTCTATGAAGTTTCTTTCTGTGCTACAGCTGATAAAAATCGTTATTTTAGACGATGCATATGTAGAAAGCCCCCCACTTCTATAGTGAAGATAGTCGCACGTAATGACAGATCACGGCCATATTATTAAAAGCTTGTGGTAAGAATGGATTTCGTTCTAGTGCTCGAAAATAATATTCCAAAGCTTTCGTATGTTCTCCATTACTTGTATGGATAAGACCTATATTATAAAGTATATAACTTCGATCATAGGGATCAATTTCCAGCCGCATAGCTTCATAATAATTCTGTAAAGCTTCCGCATAATTTCCTTCAGATTGGGCTGACATCCGTTACGGTCGCCATTCAATTAACTGAATCTCCGTTCCAGAACCGTACGTGAGATTTTCATCTCATACGGCTCCTCCCTTAATGTGCATAAGTAGAATAATAGATGAAATCAAAAAAGATGAAAATATTATCATTTATGGACTGAGCAGAGCTAGTGTTTTTACGAGAAATCTCTAGCCAACCTTGCTGCAAGAGATCTTTTCTTAACACCAAACGCGTTGGGACTAAATAGAAACGAGAACTCCAACAATTTCTTTGTTTTCAACGCCTCCGAATTTCCAGGAATTAATCACTCCAACAACCTTCGATGGTTATGTTGGTACCCAAAGTACGAACGAGATGGATGTTTGTTGTCCCAACCATTCTTTTAGTCCCGAGCCCAACAAGGAAAGGGATAATTTCTAACAAGGTTTTCATGTTGTTGATTCCTAGGTGTAGTGTTTATTCCCTTATGCTGTCCGTTGGTACTAGTGGAGCAGGATTGCCCCATAATAGAGAACCTCGGGGTGTAACCTTTCGCTTAATACTAGAATCGTAAATTGAAACATAGCATCTGAGGTTGCATTAATCGAGGATACACGACAGAAGGAATTGTTCTATATTCCAAACTTCACCTTCAACAAGCGTAGATTTTTTTTTCAAAAATTTTCCCTAATCGCGTGTCTTTTTCGTAAGACCGAGAGAAATGAAAAAAAAAAGAATCAAATCACACCATCTCTGTAATAGGTAAATGCCTTCTTTTCTCCCAAAGTTGTCGGCATTATTTGCAATAAGATATTGGCTACAATTGAAAAGGTCTTATCAATAAAATTTCCATTTATCCGCGATCTAGACATAGCTAGCAACTCATATCTATGATTCTTCTCATCTCCTCTTGCGGGAAAATGATCCCACAAAGAAAAGAATTGTACAGTACGAAATAACATAAAAACAGATTCATTTGAAAAAAAAAAGATTAGATTATGTGCCTTCTATAATTTATAATTATTTTAAATTATTCTATTTATTCAAATTGTTCCTTTTTGACAAGAATCAACATGAAATATTTCAATCCGATTCGGTTCCATCCTAAATATAGTAGTATACTAACGAAGAGAACTAGTCCGATTTTATTGAAGTTGCAGATTCGAGGAACTCGATAAATTTTGATTGAATTCTGATACAAAGAAGAAAAAGATCGATTAATCATTCTATGGTGAAAATAGAATAACCACCTCGTTTTTATGTTGTGTACATAGCAGGTATACACCCCACATACACAAAACCTTTTTATAGAATAAGAATAGAGGGGTAAGGGGGTTGTTTGTTATTGAGAACTCTAAACCCGTAAATAATTTTACGAATTTTTAGGATTATGGGGTCATAATAGAATTATGATAGAAAGGTATCCGTTAACCCCAGCCCAAAAAATTTAGACCTACCGGTCGGTTGATTCGTTCTAATTCATTAATTTTATCGGTTCGAAATAGTAGGAGTTATTTTTGCAAATCTGAATCCCTCCCTTTATAATTTTCTATTTTTATTTGTTTGTAATATTATTTATATTTGTTTGTAATATATAGTCAAACTGGATTGGTCGTACCTAAATGGAATATGAATAACTCGCTATTCGCTCAGTTTTTGGTACATAATCATTATGTAGGAGAGATGGCCGAGCGGTTAAAGGCGTAGCGTTGGAACTGCTATGTAGGCTTTTGTTTACCGAGGGTTCGAATCCCTCTCTTTCCGTACCTTCACTTCACTTAATAGACCCAATAACACCTTATCAAATAACAGTGGAGACCTTTATTCCACTAGTTAGACATGGGTATAAATTCT